TATATTTAACCTTTTTTATATATTTCATTCTTTTAAATATTTTATTTATTTTCTAGTTGTATTATATTCTACAACTAGAACTAGTTGTATTACACATTAAATTATATACTAATATATATATACTAATATATATAATATAAAAATAGAATATAAATGAATATTAAATATTAAAATAATATTAATATGATATTATGATATATTAAATAGAATAGGATATACTAAGATATACTAAATTATATTCAAATTATTAATTATATTCAAATTATATAAAATACATATATATATATAATATATAGAAAATACATATATAAAAAAAAGAATAGATAATTATGAAAGTAATAAAGAGAAAAATAAGAAAAAAAAAAGACCTTTTTTCGTGTTATGTAATATAACATAGGCATTATTCTTTTAAAATCGGGAGAGATGGCTGAGTGGACTAAAGCGTCGGATTGCTAATCCGTTGTACGAATTATTCGTACCGAGGGTTCGAATCCCTCTCTTTCCGGTGATGACTTGGAATTTCTTTTTATCTTTTCTTTCAAATTAAGCGAACCCTTTTTTTTAGTCTTCACGCCCAGGATTTCGTCCTGGATCATTAGATAAAAATCCAAAGATGAAGAGAGAAACAAAGAATATCACTACTGTGTAAACAAAGAGTTTGAGAGTAAGCATTATAAAATCTCCAAGATCCTTTTTTTTTGTTTGGAAAAAAATAGATTCTCTATTTTTATACCACATATTCTATTTTAACACCAAGAAATGAAGCGATTTCTAGAAATAGAAAAGAATTTTCTAGATTCATTTGTAATAAGAGTCTAGTCTTTCATTTTTCATTGCCAATAATTTTTTTGTCGAATAAATCATGAATTATTCTAGGACAGTATTAAAGATCTCATCGAAAACTTACAGCAGCTTGCCAAACAAAGGCTAATAGAAAAAAGAGTACAGGGATTAATGGCATAACATCTACGATTGGATTCAAAAAGGCGTAGGCTTCGGGCAATTTTGTGAAGAAAAAATTGCTTGAATAAAGAGCAGAATTAAGACAGATGCAAATTAAACTAAAAATATTAAGCATAACAAACATTTTGTTCTTGAAGATAATTGTATGAGGAAATCCTATTTTTATACAATATCTTAATTGAATTCTATATTATGATCAACAAATTCAGTTTAATTCTATATCTACACATACTAAAATCCGAACAACAAGCTAATATATTTCCTAGATATTTGGCGGGAATTGACGAAGAACCAATAACGATATTAGTTTTTATTAGTGTTGAATAGAACTAGAAATATAAATGGGGCGTGGCCAAGTGGTAAGGCAACGGGTTTTGGTCCCGCTATTCGGAGGTTCGAATCCTTCCGTCCCAGCTATTCTATTAATATCAAAAAAAAGGATCCTTCCTTTTTTTTATTTATCATTCATCATTTCACATATAATTGGGAGAGTAGATAGGAGTTAATTAGTAATGGAAGATATCAATTTCAATGCCTGTGCCTGTTAAAATCTTATTAACAAACAAAGAAAATACATACGAAATATATGCATTTTCTTTTAATTAACCGCATTTTCAGATATTTTGTCTTTGGCTTTAATGAATAATTCTAAAATGAATAATTCTAAATCTATCTAACAATTGAAACGGGGTTGATTCATATATCTATCCTATTCATTTTACTTTAGGCTTTAGGAAAAAATTTTAGAATGTTTATATATATGTATTCTTAGCATTTTATTTTATTAACACCTTTGCTTCCATTTTTTAAATGGAAAAATTTTGTTATCCCTAATTAATTCCAGTGACAATTCTTTAGTCTATCTGATAAATAAGATGACTTTCTAGTATTTCGATTCTGGTTTTAGCATTCCGTATGAAAGAATAACAACGTCAAATTTTCCTGACATCCGTCTTTTTTATCCACTATTACACTAAACAAAAAATTGGATATTTTGAACCTAGTTATTTGTTTTAAATCGTTGATGGTTTAATCCGAATCTGAATATAGGGATTTTTTTCTCTTATGATGATAAAATAAATGTGTTTCTTACTGTAAAAAAAAACTTTATTCAAATAATGATATCGAGATAGGGAATTTAAAAATGAAACCTTTTTAATGGTTTTTTTTTTTAATCCTTGGGACTCGAAGAAATGTGAGATAGGCGAATTCAGAAACTACCCAATAGAAGTTAAAAGTTTAGATTACTATGTACCGGTTGAACCAATGACTATTCACGATTCCATAATTGAATCAATTACATACTAGTTCAAAACTCAAGGAATGTTTTGTTATACACTAGAACCCTCTTTTTTGTTGGGTTGTAATGTAAATAGTACAGGATGGAGCCCGAGTAGAAAGTCTTTTTTTCTTAGGGGGCAAGAATCTAGGGTTAATCCTAATCAATAAGTTAGAAAAACTCCGTAAGTATATTCTCGATATCGAAATAGAAAGTATCCAATTCGAGCAAGTTTCAAATCCAAGAATAAAGTTTGTTGGAATTGACCAAATTCTTTATTCTTTTGATTAAAAAATAAATTGTATCGTGCAGGAATCAACCCTTAGTCTGATTCTTTAATAGAAAGAAATCACAAAAAATGGTATGTTGCTGCCATTTTGAAACGATTAAAGATCACCGAAGTAATGTCTAAACCTAACGATTCAAGGCAAAGATAAAGGATCCTGGAACAAGGAAATACCGTTTTCAATTGTCTCAACAATTAGATCAGAATGAAGAATCCAAATCCATTCTAAAAGAAAGAAACAAAGAGAAAGGGGATTAGAGATCACTCAATAAATGAAATGCCTAAAGGGTTGTTCCCTTTGAGCTATTTGAAAGTTATCCAACTTGAGTTAGGGGGGTACAGATGATTTTTTTTTTTTCTTTTTTGGTAAACAAAAATAAGACAAAAAAAAAAGAACAAAAGGGATTTAAATTATAGTTTAATTGATTTGATAATTTTATGGATCTATTTGACACTACAATTCTATACATATACAAAACTTCGAATCATTTTTTCTCGAGCCGTACGAGGAGAAAACTTCTTATACGTTTCTACGGGGGGGCCTTTTTTCTACCTCTATCCCGATAAGCCGTTTATCGAATCGTTGCAATTGATGTTCAATCCCGAAGAGAAGGAAGAGATCTTCGGAAAGTGGGTTTTTCTGATCCGATAAAAAAGAAAACCTATTTAAATGTTCCTGCTATTCTATATTTCCTTGAAAAAGGCGCTCAACCTACAGGAACTGTTCATTCTATTTTAAGGACGGCGGGGGGGTTTACGGAACTTCGCCTTAATCAAACACAATTTACTTAATAAAATACAGGGTGCGGGTAATTCGTATACATATAATTCGTATACATATATAGCTTTGTATAATCTTTTTTCTACTATCCCCCCTTCTCTTGTTCTATTCATATTCTATTCATACCCATTTTCCTACTTTTTTCGACTATAGACTGCTAACATAACGACAAAAATCTATTTTTTTTTTCAATAGATTCACATTCATATTGACAACAGTGTATCAAATAAATAGAATCCGATCTGAGGTAATTGGATCTTGTCTGTGGATCTATTTATCCCTGTTCCATAGATTCGGTTTTTTTCTTTATTCAAGTGATGGGTTTCTTGGATTTGTTGTGATACAAAAGTTTTGGTGATACAAAAGTTTTGTTTGATTGAAAAAAAAAATGTATAAAAAATGTTCTAAAAATAAAAAAAAATAGAATACAAATCTATAAATAGAAATATATAAAATAAATAACTATATTATAGAAATATAATAAATATATATATAATGAAATATAATAAATATATATATAATATATAATAAATATATATATAATAAATATTATATAATAATATTATATAATAATATATAACAATAAAATAAATAAAATATTATATAAATAAAAATTAGAATTATATAAAAAAACTAGAAATTATATAAACAGAAAATAAAAAATGAAATAGAAAATGAAAAATGTATACGTATATATACGTATAAGAAATATATATATTTTCTATTTTGGTTAAATATATATATTTTGGTATATATATATATAAGACATATAGATAGAATAATAGATAGAATAAATAAATAGATAGAATAAATAAATCGAATCTAAGTACATAAATATAATATAAAATAGAAAAAAAAATAGAAATAAAATAGAAAAATAAAATAGAAATATATGGATAGCGTAAGGAATAAGAGGCGATCTATAAAATTTTACTTTATCTATTATCTATATTTATCTATCTATATTTATCTATATTTTTTGATCTCTTCTTTTAGAATTGATTACAATTTTGGATATTTAATTTCTTTTAATTTCTTGCTAGTTTAATTTTTTGATTGTGTCGTGTGATTCAATCTCTTTATTTATTTTGATTCCGATTGTATCTACATAATCTAATTTTTTTTTTGTTTTTTTTGGGGGGGGTTGCTAACTCAATGGTAGAGTACGCGGCTTTTAAGTGCGACTAACATCTTTTACGCATTTGTATGAAGAAAGATATTCATCCATACCATCGGTATGGTTTGTAAGACCACGACTGATCCTGAAGGAATGAATGGAAAAAACAGCATGTCGTATCAATGGAGAATTCTGTGAATATTTCATTTTTGCCGGATCGGTTCAAACCTTATTTGAATTCTTGGTGCGGAACATAAAAAAATGAATTCAAAGTTGGGTCGAGTGAATAAATGGATAGAGTCCTACGGTTCCAATTATAGGGAAACAAAAAAGCAACGAGCTTACGTTCTTAATTTGAATGATTATCCGATCTAATTAGACGTTAAAAAGAAATTAGTACCTAATACGGGAAAGGCTTTTCTATAAGCAGATTTTCGATTTTCTTTTAATAAGTCCTAACTATTAGCTATTCTCCACTATGAGAGGGGATGAATGCGTAGAAGAAAGAGTATATTGATAAAGCGATTTTTTTCCAAAATCAAAAGAGCGATTGGATTGAAAAAATAAAGGATTT